AGATACGAAGGAAAAACTCCTCAAGCTTTTCTTTGTGATGATAATGCCAAAATATCAAGCCAGCTCATTCGTCTTTATGTTAATAGCTACAGGCTTCTTGAATCTTCTTTGTCCCTATTTTCTTTATTTTATTGTTTTTATTTGTATCGAATTATGAATTTTTTTTTTTTTATAGGAATTCTCTTGTTGAGACCCTATGAATCAATCGAAACCTCAGATTCATACTAGAACCACGATGTTGAATAAAGCCCCCAAGCTAAGCCCAAAGGTTCTCTGAGTAAGAACCGTTTGATCATCACCACGTATTCAATTAATAGATTTAATGACTAAAAATTCGGAATTTTATTTGTCCATTGGTCAAAATAAAAAAATAAACAGAAACCAAATTTTTTAGGAAGAAAACCCTTTCGATTTATAATGATAAAATCAATCTTTTAAATTTTTTTGAATCCAGTCGCGAGGTATAAATAGTAGGTATGAATCATAGTTCAAATATTTCTCGATCTATTCCATATATTCCGTGCTCCAGATAAAAAAATGAATATCCGACGAAGCAGAACTCATCTCTCTCAAGATGACAGACCCATTCTCTGTACTATCAATAGGATCAATTATAACAAGTCACACACTCATATTCCGGAAATACAGAAACAAAAGAATTTCACGGTCGAACTGCCAGAATAGACTAGAAATGAGAGTCCTAAGTAATTCATTTTGGATTGAAAAGCCAGGACTTCATGATTTTTATGGACCTAATTCATTGAAATTCCATCTAGTAAAACAGAAGAATTATAAATCTCCAAAATAATAGATAGGAATACCGCAAATAGAGCCATTGCGACCCCCATCAAAGGGGTAGTTCCCCACCCAGGAGCCACTTTCCCGTATTCTGAATTCAATGGTTTCAATAAACTCCCTGCATTAGTTCGTCTTGGACCAGATCTAGAACTATCCTCAACGGTTTGTGTAGCCATAAATCCTATTGCATTGGTTGAGATCGGTTGACTTTGTATACTATTCCGTTGTAAATAAAGGATCTTATCATAGATCCGTTATAGTTTTGAAATTTGATAATAATGGAAACAGCAACCTTAGTTGCCATCTTTATATCTGGTTTACTTGTAAGTTTTACCGGGTACGCCTTATATACCGCTTTTGGGCAACCCTCTCAACAACTACGAGATCCATTCGAGGAACACGGGGACTAAATGGAAGTAAAGTAATGAGCCTCCCAATATGGGAGGCTCATTACTTTACTTCCATTTAGATAAAGATAATGTAAGATAATGAAAAATCATTTCGCCTTTTTAGTCGGAACCTTAGGCGGCTCTCGAAAAAATATAGCGAAAAAAATTATTCCTAGAGTCGAGACTAAGAGGAATGTATAAACCAATGCTTCCATAAATTGATCGTGGTTTACAATTATAGCTTCCACACCTGTTCATTTGGGATCATCTCCCAGATTAAGAAAGGACAAGAGTCAAAAGTCAAAGAAAGGGCGGTGATTCAAATCAACATTTCTCTGGTACTCTATGTCAAAGTTAAATAATAAAAATATAATAGAGGCAAAAGATACAAGAGCAGTATTGTATCAGACGACTTGTCTCTTTGTAGTTGGATCTCCAAGTTTTTGGAATGCTCCAAATTCCACTTGAGCATCCAAATCTGGGTCAATACCAGCAAAAACATCTCTGAACAAGGTTCTAGCACCATGCCAAATGTGTCCGAAAAAGAAGAGCAAAGCAAACGAAGCATGTCCAAAAGTGAACCAACCCCTTGGGCTGCTACGAAAAACACCATCCGATTTCAAAGTAGCACGATCTAATTCAAAAATTTCACCCAATTGAGCACGTCTAGCATATTTTTTCACAGTAGCAGGATCACTATAACTGACTCCATCGAGTTCGCCGCCATAGAACTCAACAGTTACTCCTACTTGTTCGACACTATACTTAGATTCCGCCCTTCTAAAGGGAACATCGGCTCTTACAATTCCGTCTCCGTCTACCAAAACTACTGGAAATGTTTCAAAAAAAGTAGGCATACGGCGTACAAAAAGCTCACGCCCTTCTTTATCTCTAAAGATAGGATGTCCTAACCATCCAACCGCTATTCCATCCCCATTGTCCATCGAGCCCGCTCTAAATAAACCTCCTTTTGCTGGATTATTGCCAATGTAATCATAAAAAGCTAATTTTTCTGGAATTTTAGACCAAGCTTCTGATAAACTCTGATTTTCATCTAGTCCGGCCCCAACCCTTCGATATATTTCTTGCTGGAAGTATCCTTGATCCCATTGATAACGAGTGGGACCAAATAATTCGATTGGGGTAGTTGCGGAGCCATACCACATCGTTCCAGCAACAACAAAAGCTGCAAAAAAGACAGCAGCGATACTACTGGAAAGGACAGTTTCAATATTACCCATACGTAATCCTTTGTATAGGCGTTGGGGGGGGCGGACACTAAGATGGAATAGGCCCGCTAATATGCCCAATGTACCTGCTGCAATATGATGAGAGGCTATTCCTCCCGGAACAAAAGGATCAAAACCCTCCACCCCCCACGCAGGATTTACAGATTGGACTTTTCCGGTTAGTCCATAAGGATCAGATACCCATATTCCAGGACCATACAAGCCTGTTACATGAAATGCACCAAACCCAAAGCAAGCTAATCCTGAAAGAAATAAATGAATTCCAAAGATCTTGGGCAAATCCAAAGAAGGTTTTCCTGTACGTTCATCACAGAATATTTCTAGATCCCAATATACCCAATGCCAGATAGCCGCCAAGAAGCACAAACCAGAAAACACAATATGTGCCCCGGCCACACCCTCGTAACTCCAAATACCCGGATTCGTTATAGTCCCTCCTGTGATACTCCATCCGCCCCACGAATTGGTTATTCCTAAACGAGTCATGAAGGGTATAACGAACATACCCTGTCTCCACATTGGATCAAGAACGGGGTCAGAGGGATCAAAAACGGCTAATTCGTATAGAGCCATTGAACCGGCCCAACCAGCAACGAGAGCTGTATGCATTATATGTACAGAAATCAACCGACCGGGATCATTCAATACGACGGTATGAACACGATACCAAGGCAAACCCATGGAAATACCCCTTTATCAAAGAAAAATAGACACTATGTAACTTTATCGCATTGGAAAAGACTATGCTATGGACCTCTCCCTTTCAGTGGATTATTTTGGAACAAGGGTTCATATTATTGAATATTGAATTCCATTTCTTTCGTTGGGAATAATGGAACAATTCTGTTCATAGGAACAAAGATAAGCAGATCTATTCTATACCCGATAAGTACCAATACGCAATGGGGGATTGGTCCCATTTTCTATGAGCGAATGCATAGATACTTGTTCATCATTCGAAGAGCCCGACCCATTTGTAATAATTTTCCCTTATTAATTTTGTCTTACTATTTGGTAATATCCAGGGATAAAAATATTACGTTTCCACATCAAAGTAAAATATAGTACTTAACCCCCTTTCTTTCAGTTGATGCCTATTGGTGTTCCAAAAGTACCTTTTCGGAGTCCTGGAGAGGAAGATGCAATTTGGGTTGACGTATAGTGCGACTTGTCAGACATATTGGGTCATATGGGATTTCCCCGTTCTCTCCCCCGATCGAGATACCCTCTGTTTCGCCCAAAAAAGATTGTTTGAACCATCAATAATTTGGAGCGTGAAATGCAATTAGATCCATTTTTGAGGGGGTCGAAATCAATATTAATATTATCAATTATCAAAATTTATGGTTGGCTTGGTTGGACCAATCCAATAAAATGAAGTATCCAGGCTCCGTTCAGAAAATACCCAATTGGTAATATATGTATGATTACCACTTGTATCATAAGTGATTACTTGATAGCATATGGGAAATCTCAAACTGCCAATCAATGAAATAATATTATGACTACATCGCGTATTTGTTGTAAGAAAGGCACGAAATGAATTGAAAAAAGTAAAAGTGGTATTGGGAGCATTTGTCCTATATGTGCAAATTGAAATCGGGCAGATATTTACCCGGAGTAGAACATAAACCTAAAATAATTGAGGAGGCCCATTCAGGAACAAGAAAATTACATCGTAATTTGTATTCGATTTCGATGAAACAATACATCAATGAGAGGTTAATTCGATAAGTTTAGTGGATTCTTTTATTTTTTACAGAGATTCGAGCAAAAAAAATCTTTCTTAAAAAAAAAATCGAAGAAAAAGCCCCTTCATTAGGAGGTAGAAAAGTCCTACTATAAAAAAAGTAAAGGAGGGTAGAATCAATACAATACATTGATTCTTTTTTTTTTGAACCGTATGCATCCAAAGGCGCGTGTACGGTTCCTAAGGGATAAAATTTTGTCCTAATCAACCGACTTCATCGAGAAAGATTACTTTTTTTAGGTCAAGAAGTTGATAGCGAGATCTCAAACCAACTTATTGGCCTGATGGTATATCTCAGTATAGAGGATGAGACCAGAGATCTTTATTTGTTTATAAACTCCCCCGGCGGGTGGGTAATACCCGGAGTCGCAATTTATGATACTATGCAATTTGTGCCACCAGATGTGCATACAATATGCATGGGATTAGCCGCTTCAATGGGATCTTTCATCCTGGTCGGAGGAGAAATTACGAAACGTATAGCATTCCCTCACGCTTGGCGCCAATGAGTTTTTTGTTTGAAAGAAAAAAGAAAACTATGCCTTCGCCATATTTAATATTTTAATATAAATAAGAATTTGTAAGATAATATTTAAGTAATAATAGCATGGCACTTCGAGTTCGATATGAACAAACCATTATTGTTTTTTCAGAACATGGGATTATATATCGGGCGAGTAATATGAGACAAAGGGTATTTATGATTTGATCTTATCTATCCGGGCTTCATTTCAGCGTCACAAACTTTTATTTTTCACGCCAGAAGCCTCTTTCCAATATTTATGTTATGAAATATGAAAGAATACTCAAATGAAAAAAAAAAACAAGATCATTTTTTTTTTTTACTTTTTTTATTTGATCGGATCAAAAAGAAACTTTGGGATTGCTGAATCACATATGAGATAAATCATAAATATAGAAAGCAACGGAACCATCATAGTATTTTTGAACTCCCACGAAAAGAAGGGTGGTAAATGGATCACTTAACGATTTGGGTCGGATGGATCCTATTTCGTTTTTTGCTCAACGAACGTAAAAAGTCCATTGTGGAGCCGTATGCAATGCACAAAAAATGCCTGTACGGTTGTTCAATTATATATATATATACTTATTTTTTCTTGTTATTCTTTAATCTTTTTGCCTAGTCCAATCAATCGTACGAGATCGCGGAAACATTCATTATGTTATATCATCAGGGTAATGATCCATCAACCTGCGAGTTCTTTTTATGAGGCACAAACAGGAGAATTTGTCCTAGAAGCGGAAGAACTTCTGAAACTACGCGAAACCCTCACAAGGGTTTATGTACAAAGAACGGGTAACCCCTTATGGGTTGTATCCGAAGACATGGAAAGGGACGTTTTTATGTCAGCAACAGAAGCCCAAGCTCATGGAATTGTTGATCTGGTAGCGATCGAAAATGCCGGGGATTTCACGTAAATCTGCGATTCCATCCATTTCGAACCATAATTTGGATGAATCTAAATTGAATATTTTATCTGCGTAAAGTAAAAAAAAAAAGAAAATAGAAAGAATTCATAATCATCTGGTTAGGATTGATCTAAACCAGCCCATTTTCTATACCATTAAGTATGCCAACTATTAAACAACTTATTAGAAACACAAGACAGCCAATAAAAAATGTAACAAAATCCCCCGCTCTTCGGGGATGTCCTCAGCGTCGAGGAACATGTACTCGGGTGTATGTGCGACCCGTTCAGATCATGAGCCGGAACAAAATAAAGTACAATTTTTTCCAGTATCAATGACCAGTACCAATGAATAGGATAGGATAGAAGAATTCCAATCAATATAGAAAAAAACCTCCATTGCGTATCAAATTTATGGTTTCTATTGGTGCAAATCCAATCACCTCAATTGGAGATGAAAAGCAATTCCCCAGTGGTAGCAAATGGTTATCCATTAAGCGGGGGAAATCATATTTAAGAAGCAAAAGAATTAGGCTCCTACTCTTGCAAGAACGGACTATACAGGGTCAGCTACCTAGCCAACCTTTGTAATTAAATACCGTTACTGTATGGGTAGATCTCATTGTGAAAAGACTTATTACTGTACAATTCATGGGTAGAGTCAAAGAATGTGAACTGTACAAGTTACTAATAACATTGATTAATGGTGGAAGGGGCTCCGGTGTATAGAGAGGACCTCACCGTTTAAGAAGTAGCCATAGAAACGATGGAACCCACTATTTATTTATCCATTTACCTTTACTATTTATTGATACTTTATACTATACTCAACTTGAGTTACAATTTAGTATTTTTTTTGTTGATACCTAGTATCAATACAATTTCTTATTTCGAGGTTAAATGCCTGGAAAAATGGTGGTTGGGAAGGTCATAGTAGCAAAAGCCATTGGAATTTTTTTTTATACATTGGAAGAATCCGTTTTGTTATTAATAGACCAGGAAAGGGAAAAAGAATAACTGAAAGAAAATAAATCAATTAGTTATTCATCAAAGTTTAATTTGATTCAATGACCAGAATTAGACGAGGGTATATAGCTCGGAGACGTAGAATAAAAATTCGTTTATTTGCATCAACCTTTCGAGGGACTCATTCACGACTTACTCGAAATACTATTCAACAGAAAATGAGAGCCTTGAGTTCTGCTCATCGGGATAGGGGCAGGCAAAAGAGAAATTTTCGTCGTTTGTGGATTACTCGGATAAATGCAGCAATTCGTGAGATTGGGGTATCCTATAGTTATAGCAGATCCATACATGATCTGTATAAGAGACAGTTGCTTCTTAATCGTAAAATACTTGCACAAATAGCCATATCAAATACAAATTGTCTTTACATGATTTCCAATCAGATCCTTAAATAAGAAGATTAGAAGGAATCCACCGTAATGATTTAAGTGGGGCCCCGGAGAATGAGCTCCGGGAAGGTAGAGTAGAAATTAATATAAATAAGAGAAATATAGTAAAAATGAATCAACACATTAAAAAAAGAAGCCATTTTTTCTTATGATGTGACAATCCAATCGGGGTTCTCCAATTTTTCGAACAAAATATAAATCTGAGTTGGGGTTCATATTGAAATTTTGATTCAATTGCAATTGAGGAATAGCCTATCTATTTATTTCTAATTCGAGGACCCGTGGTTCTAGGAGTCGATTCAGTTCTCTCAAATTGTTTCTCGTTATTAAGAAAGGGTAACAAAGATAAAATACGAGCTTGCTTTATAGCAATAGTAATTAATCGTTGTTGTTTCAAAGTCAATCTATTCACTCGTCTAGATAATATTTTTCCTTGTTCACTAATAAATCGACTAATTAAACTCATGTTTCTATAATCAATTCGATCCCCCGATCCAATTGGGGGCAAACGCCTACGAAAAGATCGCTTGGATTTAAGAAAAAGTCGCTTGGATTTATCCATGGTTTATTCCTTATCTTTTAAATCGTATTTCTTAATTCGAATTTCATTTGCGATCCTACCAAAATAGGATGAAATAGGATTGGGTTGTTTTATTTTTAGAATTTATTATTCAATTTTTATATTAATAAAATATTATTATTATGTAATTTATTGCTGTTCCTTGGAGGGGTTACAAACGCGTTACATTTTCTCTATTTCTTTATCTCCCCATGAATCGTATGCTTGTAACAATAGGGACAAAATTTTCTCAATTCCAATCGACTAGGCGTATTGTGTCGATTCTTTTGAGTAATATATCTGGAAATGCCCCGCGATTCCTTATTAATATCGTTTCGGACACAACTGTTACATTCCAAAATAACCTTTACTCTGACATTTTTACCCTTGGCCATAAACCCCCTTTTTTTTTATTCACCCAACTCTTCTATTTTCGAAACGAAGAAGAAAAAAAGAAGTTGCTGACTCGAAACCCAATTATTGAATATTTCATTGCAATCAAATCAATAGAGAATATAAGTAATACGATGATTTCTAACTATCCATTAGTTATAGTATTTCATTTAAGTATCCTGTATGCGTTTGTTGTCCGCGACCTTTATTATTTACTTTACATTTTTGTTCTCCCTCTATTAATTCAGCGTGAACCTGAGTTTCGTTGCGGATGAATCTTTTTTGATTCTTTCTCTTTCCTTCTTTTTTATCCTAAAAAACTGAAAGAAAGAACAAAACAAAAAGGGTTCAGATAATAGATTCTATCTATAATCTTCTTCATCCCCAACTAGAATGAAAAAAAGGGGAATGTTAACGCATCTGGGAATAAACGATTAATCTCTATCAATAGGCCTGCTAAAGACCCGAACCATAGAGTGCTTAACACAGGTGCCACGGAGAGATATGTTTTTAAATCTCGCATTGAAAATCCTCCTTTTTTATTGTAATACATATATGATCAGATACACATGTCGTTGTTGATGATATTTTACTTTCTTTACAACAGAAAAAAGTGTCCACTCACTTTCTGAACATTACCGATTTTTATATTTATATTTTTTATTATATTGTTAATTATATTATATCTATTTGATCGATTTGATTCTTTTTTCTTTTATTATATGTTATATTGTTATATAAGACGAAAAAGAAATGACAAGAGCAATTGTATATCAATGGGAGAAATCACGATGTGGAAAACAAGATGGGGATTCTCTACAATGACACTATAGGCCAATTGAAAGGGATGTAGCGCAGCTTGGTAGCGCGTTTGTTTTGGGTACAAAATGTCACGGGTTCAAATCCTGTCATCCCTATCTATTACTTCTCCCATGTGCAGTAATGAAGGATCCATTGAGATCAATAAAAATTAGACATACATAACATAATGCTTTATGATACTATATGTATCCAAAGTGGGGGTTACAAATCAAATTCTTTTATTTACATACAGCCCTTTATATTGGGATAAGAAAGAAAGCGCTCTTAGTTCAGTTCGGTAGAACGCGGGTCTCCAAAACCCGATGTCGTAGGTTCAAATCCTACAGAGCGTGCTTCTGTTCTTCTTGGGTCGAATTACAAGTAAATAACTTTACTAACTAGAGCAGCAACCCTAATTTGACCTCCTCCTTTCTTTAATCCGCAGGAGGTCAATAAAAAAAAGAGATGTTATTTAAAAAGAGATGAGCTCTTACTTAATCAAAGGTCCAACTGATCGCCGCGTCTGTATTGCAAATACGCAGTTACGAATAATCCAGCCAAAGTAATAGGAATTAGGCCTAACACGATTCCAAATAGTAAAACTTCAATCATTTTAAAATTTTTTTTGAAAAGAAAGGTAGGTAAAAAAAAAAGGGGGGGTAATATCTATCTCTAAATAGTAATCCAAATCGCCCACGAATCTCAATAATCAAGAATTACAATTTACATGGGAAGGAACTATGGACTACCTGGATATCTCACAAAAACATTTTTATGAATTGAATTGTTCATTCAATCAATTTCAAATAAGACGTATCTTGCTCAGACCAATAAATAGAGCTGAGGTTATAGTTAAAGCCGCCAGTAGAAAACCGAAATAACTAGTTATAGTAGGCATGAAGGAACTAAATGGAATACGTTCTATTTATACATATGGTTATTTATGAAACACTTACCTAAGTTTCTTATCTTGAAAAATATAAGATAATAAAAAGACCAATTGACAAAATGAGTCCCAATTGAATTGAAAGCTTTTGATTTCATTTATCATTCATTATTCATTTCATTATAGACAGCACAAACAATAGTGACAGAAATAAAAAAAATTATCCTCTTTGACATCTATTCATCCTACGATTCTGACTCAACCGATTTCTCGAGCAACTCTTGAATAAAGTATCTTGAATAAAGGAATGTCAAAATAACATGGAACTT